AGGAATGTGGTACAAGGAATTCCCGGTATCTCGTAGAAAAAGAGTATAAATGAAAGGCTTTTTAGAATTTCATTTTTTATCATAGTTATAGATAATCATAATTACTAAAAATAATTTGGTTCTTTTTACAAACTTGATGTCGATTAATCCGCGAGTCTAGAAATTCATTTCGGACAATTGAACCTTCTCGAACTGTTTCTTTTTAAGAACCAAAAATACTTGTGCCAAAATAACAGATGCGAAGAAGAACAAAAGGCCTTGTACACGTAATGGATCTTGAAGTACTATTTCTGCATCTCCCTGACCAAATCCGCCCACATTAGGATTACTTGTCAATGGTTGATCCAATTTGATAGATTCACCTTCTGAAACAAGAATTTCTGGCCCCGGAGGGATAATATCAACCACTTGACGTCCATCCTCCGCTATGGTTATTTCGTATCCCCCCTTTTCTTTTCGTAGGATTTTGCTTACTATACCTGATGCTGTAGCATTATAAACTGTATTGTTACTCTTGCTCCCGTCAGGATAAATTTGGCCCCTTCCTCTGTTTCCGCCTACGTATATAGGATATTTTAAGAAGTGAATGTCTTTCTTAGTAGCGGGGTCGGGGGAAAGAATAGGAAAGGTGATTTCACTATATTTCTGACCAGGAACAGGGCCTATGACAAGAATATTTTTTTGGTTGGGGCGATAGCTCTGAAAAGACAGATTGCCCATCTTTTCTTTTATCTCGGGGGAAATACGATCGGGGGGCGCTAATTCAAAACCCTCTGGTAAAATAAGAACCGCCCCCACATTCAAACCCCCTTTTTTACCACTAGCAAGAACTTGTTTCACTTGCATATCATAAGGAATTCGAACAACTGCTTCAAATACAGTATCGGGAAGTACCGTTTGCGGTACCTCAATATCCACTGGTTTATTAGCTAAATGGCAATTGGCGCATACAATACGTCCAGTCGCTTCTCGTGGATTTTCATAACCCTGCTGTGCAAAAATGGGATATGCATTTGAAATGGATGTACGAGTTATTATATATATCATTAGCGATATGGAAATAGATCGAGTAATCTGTTCCTTTATCCAAGAAAAAGTATTTCTAGTTTGCATGGTCCAACCATTGATCCCGAAAATTTCTACAATAAATTGGGGTAGGTTACTAATGGAGTTTCCTATCCACGATTCTGTTATTTACTGGAATAAATTGACTGGATTAATATATAGGAATATAGGATGAATCCCCGGGATGGGTAGAAATCTAAAGCGATTTTCAATGCTTTGCTTATGTACAACTGCAAAGTAAGAAACATTCTAATTGGATTAGGTAGATAATTTTTCAGTCATTCATTGAATGATAAATCACTACAAGTGACGGAGATACGCGATTTAAATAACGGAAAATCCAATATTTTAAAATTGTATCTAGAATGACTGGAAAAGTGGAAACAAGGCCAGATATAATTTGCTCATTATGAACAAATCCAAAATCCTTGTAGACAAAGCCAATCAGCAGTTCCCAACCATGGGGCGAATGAAATCCGATACATAAATCAGTTAATAAAAGAAGAGAAAAAGCTTTTATTGTGTCACTTAAGTTATATAGGAATTCCTGAACCCAAGAGTTAAGAATAACAAGTTCTTTATTACCCAAAATAGAATAAACGCTTAGAATAATGAAACAGATTATATTTGTCGAGAAGTGCAAAATTGTATGAATACGACCCTCGTTGTGTATCTTGATTAATTGGATTGTTTCTTTGTGAATTCCTATACGAAGGTTTTGTAGATGTGTCTCCGAGTATTCCTTGATCATTTCCTCTAAGAAGAGGAGTTCCTCCAATTCTCTGAATTTTTCTAGAATACTCTTTTCTTCAATATCATTCAAAAAAATTTCGGATTGCCTAGTATTCCACCAATAAGTAACCCAAGATTCCATACTTTTTTGAAATGAGAGAGAAATCCACCAGGGCAAAAATACTATAGATGCAAGATATAAAAGAGGAGTGAATGCTTTCTTTTTTTCCATTTTTTCGTCTGTGAATTGTTAATGAACCCATCTAATTCGTCGACTCTATGTAATTGTGAAAATTGAGTGGCAAAAAACGACAGAAATTTGCTAGTTATTTTTTATTCTTATTATAAGAGATCCAATTTTTTGGTCATTAAGGAGCACAAAAAATATAAAAAGAAGCTTCAAAAAATTACAAGATATGATCTATCTGAAGTCTCAATTACAACAATTAAAAAGGGAGGGAATTTCCTTATTTCAAAATGGTTGATTATGAGATATTGGATTTGTTTCTTTTTGAATTGGGTTGTGTATATTTCGATACATATAAAAGATCCCCAAAAGAGTTTTTTTATACTTATTCCATATATGTCTGCTTTGACTCGAATGAATGTTTTGAAGAAACCTCAATTAAGTTATAAGTTATGGTATAGAAAAAGAGGATTCTTGCGTTTTTTGCTCTCCTGCTGAGAAAGCATTCATTTCTCGGCTTCATTTATTAAAAAACTTCAATTGGTACACGCAAGAAATAGGCCAATTCAGCAGCTTTTTGTTCCATTTCCCGTGGAGTAAAATTCTCATCAGTACGAGTCAATGGAATGGCTCCCTGGCCTCTGATATCCATATAAAGGACACGACGAGCAAAAATACCCTCTTTAACTTCTATTCTGACGGACTGAATATCTTTTATAAGAAATCGGAGGAAGACCCGACGATTTTTTCCAGGAAATCCCCAACGAAAGATACACACTATTCCATCTTTTCTATCAAATCGATCATAACCACTACCTACATTCCACGAAATTGTGCACCACAAATAGGAGCTAATAAAAAGACCCGCGATCCCATAGAAAGACATCACAATTCCTTGTGGAAAAAAAACTATTTCCTGAGACGGAAATAAAGATATCAAATTTCTACCAAGATAACTCGAGGTTCCAACCAACAAGAATCCTAATGAACCTAAAAAAAGGATAACAGCCCAGCAGAAATTACTTGTTTTTCGAGCCCCCGTTATAGGTTCTATCCATATATGTTCTGATCGACAACTCATACTTGATCCAGTTGCTTTTTTTGGAATTGAGAGAATACCCCAAATGAATTTGACTTTAGTCCGTTTGTTTCCGAAGTAACTCGCATCAACTAGCACTAGGTTGATGTGAACCTTTAGGAGTAATTCATTAAATTGGTTAGATCTAAACTAATAACATACCCTTCGTATGATCTCACTAAAGATAGCCACATGTATATAGATAGACCAACTTTACAGTTCAGCCATCCGCCGAGTTGGGTCTATTTGAAAATAGCTAGAATATAGCATTTTTGGGAGATTTTCGGCGGAAGCCGCTTATACCAAATATACCAATATACCAAATATACAAAATTTTGCTAAATGGATATCCGTGTTATGATACAAGCGTTAGTTTTGAAAAAACAAAATAGATGAGATTTTGTGCCCTCGCCTCTAAACAATTTTGTTTTTTTGAATATGAAGAAATAAAGAAGCTATTGCGATTGCCGGAAATACTAGGCCTACTAAAGGGACCAAAACAGAGGGAAAGGTAAGATTTGTCATAGAATGGGTACCTCGATTTACTATTTGTACCTGTTATTATTATTTAGATTTTATAATATAAAGATATCTTATTATATATAAAGTATAAAGATATCTTATTATAATTTGATATTGATAATTCTAAATAAATAAAAATATCTTATTATTTTATAAAATTTTATTTTATAATATAAAGAAGATATAAAGATATCTTATTTATATTTGAAAATTCTAAATTGGAATTATTATTAAATTGGAATTATTATTACTTATTATCTAATCTATCTAATCTAATATTAATAAATATAGATATAAGTATCTAGCTAAGTGAGTTATAGAATGTAGTTTTTCATCTTTCTATATGAAAGATTTGAAAGGATATGGATGAGATATTTTTTTCTTCATTTTTTTGCTCTTGTCTTCGAATTTCATTTACTAAGCAAAAACTCTCTTAAAAATGAATTAGATTCTATTTATTTAGATTCTATTTATATTGAATATTGAAGGGTTTGTTAGAATCCCATCCAGCAGGGATTCTTAGTCAAAATAGGATTATCGTAATAGAAAGATAAAAAATTCTATATTTTCTATATTTTAATTATATATGACGAGAAGAAGATATTTTTTTATTTGCCTAATTCACGAAAATAAGAATTTCCTCTTTTATCTTGTTGATAGAGACCTTGATCAATAATCAATAATCAGGAATATAGAAAAAGGGGCGGATTTTCTATTTTCTGTGACTTTTGCTTCTTTGATACAATTAGATCTTATGTCAACAAAGAAAACCCCATTCGTCTAATTTTGACTTGGATTCCGATATACTAATTACTTGTTTGCTCAAAATAATTGAACTTAATGTTCTAATTTTGATTCAAAGGAAAGAAAGTGTGGAGTTCAAATAACTCACTCAGAACGCTTTTTAAAGGATTACGTGGTACGATTAGATCGAATAAGCCCTTCTGGAATAAATACTCAGCCGCTTGTGAACCTTCGGGTACTGTTTTATTCAATGTTTGTTCAATTACTCTTTTACCCGCAAAGGCAATGTAGGCATTGGGTTCGGCAATAATAATATCCCCCAACATACCAAAACTAGCTGTCACCCCACCAGTAGTAGGAGATGTAAGGATTGGTACATAGAATAACTTTTTATTTGATTGATAATCATATAAAGCAGAAGATATTTTAGCCATTTGCATCAAGCTCAAACTTCCTTCTTGCATGCGTGCTCCTCCGGAAGCACACACTATAATAAGAGGTAGAAATTCTTTAGTAGCGTATTCAATCAAACGGGTAATTTTCTCACCGACTACGGATCCCATACTACCCCCCATAAACTGAAAATCCATAACCCCAATTGCTACGGTAATACCGTTTAATTGCCCTATGCCTGTTTGAACAGCCTCGGTTAATCCTGTCTTTCTTTGATAA